TTCTGCTCGTTGCATACCTTGATCCACTACTGGCCGAATAGCATCTCCTGCTGCGGTTTGAGCAGCAAATGGCGTCCCTTTTCTTGTACTCTTGAATCCACAAGTACCGGCGGAGGACCAAGAAATTACCCGCCCCCGCACATCTGTAACAGTCACAATAGTATTGTGGAAACTCGCTTGAACATGAATAACCCCCTTTGGGATTTTACGCGTACTCTTACGTGAACGCCTACGCGCATTCCTACGTAAACGTAAACGTAAACGTAAACCAGCGCTTGGTATAGATTTTGCCATACTTTATAATCGAAATCAGAAATATATGGATATATCCATTTCCTATCAAATCAAAGGAAATCCTTTTTTGCATCGGATCCTATCCTTTACGTTAGAAAGTCCTTTTTAAACAGATTAGCCTTGTCTTTGTTTATGTCTCGGATTGGAACAAATTACTATAATTCGTCCTCTCCTACGGATCAGTCGACATTTTGTACAAATTTTACGAACGGATGCCCGTATTTTCATAATTGTCGTTCCTTAACTTAATTCCAAATATGCTTATTGGAAGGAAATAAGTTTCTTGAAATTTTGAACCTCAAATTCTAGCTCCATGAGGGGAATACTGAAGTTGAAAAAAGCATCCAATCTTTCGAATACTTGTTGCGGAGTCTATAAATTTTATACGTTTTATGGTTGAAGCATAACGCCTTACTTCAATTTGGACTCGACTCCCTCGTCGTATACGTATCAAACTAAGATTCCGTTGGATCCTTTCTGAACTAGAACCTAGAATTCGATCTTCATTAGCTAAATGAAATCTGAACATAACATTAGGAACTGATTCCGAAATGAAACCTTCATGAATCGCTTTTTTCGAGCATTCTAAGTAAAACCCTTAGAAGTATTAACTAATAGAGAGGAGTGAGACCCACTTCTCCGACCCTTTTTCTTTTCCAAAAAAGATTACCATATATAACACAAAATTTCTCCGCCGATTCCTTCTAGTCTAGCCTCTCGGTCTGTCATTATCCCTCGAGAAGTAGAAAGAATTACAATCCCCATCCCGCCTAAAATTCTAGGAATTTTTTGATAGTTAGAATAGACTCGGAGGCCAGGTCGACTAATCCGTTTTAAATTTAAATTTAAAATAGTTCTAGAGGGAGAGGGTCCTTTCCTATTCCTTCTATGTCGTAGGGTTAAAACCAAAAAAGATTTCTTGTTTTCCTGGTGTTTTCGCACGTTTTCGATAAAACCCTCCCGTAAAAGTATTTTAACAATCTTTTCGGCCATGTTAGTAGATTCTATTCGAACCGTCCCTTTTCTATTCATGTCAACATTTCGTATAGAGGTTATTATGTCAGCAATAGTGTCCCTACCCATGATAAACTAAAATGATTGTTGTCTCCTATTTTTGATATAATCAACATGCTTTTATTTCAAAATTGGAAATAGATAATAAAAAAATGAGTTAATAGAAATAGAAATTATGCTGTATTAGTTTCAATTCTTTAATATCTTATTGTCTTTAATATCGATTTTTTGAATATCAAATCGATTATAGATTTCCAAATTCTCTATTATGTTATAGAAAGGTATATGCGTAAGATACAATCTAATGGACTAATTAATCTATTTCATTCAAATACTATGTATAATAGAACTATACTAGTCGGCATGATCTTATAATACCTCAGGTGCTAATGAAACTATTTTAGTGAAACTTAACTCTCTCAATTCGTGGGCAATCGCACCAAAAACTCGGGTTCCTTTTGGATTTCCTTCTTGATCAATGACAACAGCAGCATTGTCATCATATCGTATTATGATACCGTCGTCACATTTAAGTTCTTTACAAGTACGTACAATTACAGCTCTGACCACTTCTGATCTTTCTAGGGAGGTGCTTGGTAATGCTTCCTTGATCACAGCAACAATAATGTCACCGATATGAGCATATCGACGATTACTAGCTCCGATGATTCGAATACACATTAATTCTCGAGCCCCACTGTTATCCGCGACATTCAAACGGGTTTGAGGTTGAATCATATCATTTTTAATCTGTTCTTTCAATGCAAAGTAAAGAATGAAGTAAAAAAAAAAAAAAGAAATATTGGTTGTAAAAAAAAAAAAAAAAAGACACTCGCAACTGTTTTTTATCCCTAAGACTTTTTTCTTTGATTCTACGTTCCTATCCCGAAATAATGAATTGAGTTCGTATAGGCATTTTCGAGGCTGCTATAGAAATCGCCTTTCTGGCTATATTTTCTGCGACTCCACCCATTTCATAAAGGATTCTACCCGGTTTGACGACAGCTACCCAATATTCGGGGTTTCCTTTACCCGAACCCATACGTGTTTCGGCCGCTCTTAACGTAACGGGTTTGTCTGGAAATATACGTACCCATGTTTTTCCACCACGTCGTACATTTCGCGTCATTGCTCGACGCCCTGCTTCTATTTGTCTAGATGTGATCCACGCCGGTTCAAGTGCCTGCAGAGCATATTTACCGAAACAAATACGATTGCCGCGATAAGATATCCCTCTCATTCTTCCTCTATGTTGTTTACGAAATCTGGTTCTTTTGGGGTTATAGTTGATGGTTCTTTCGCAATTCCACCTCTACTCCAAAACCGGACATGAGAGTTTCGTCTCATCCGGCTCCTCGCGAATCAAAGGATTCAAGTTGAATGAAAATCTACTCTGGATTCTTTTTTGAGATTTCATCTAATCTATTCGAAATTTCTATATCTTGTTTGGATATCCACTTCAAGATGTATTTCATTTCTCGATTCTTTTTTTCTTTTTATAAAATAATAGATATATATATTTGTTTGGAGAATATATCGATAAACTAGAGAATCTATTCTCTAATGTTGTTTTTTATAACGAATCCTTATTTTCTTTTGCCTTGTCTCATATTATCATATTGGATAGAACAAGATTGAGTAATCTAATAAAACCCTTCGCGGGCGAATATTCACTCTTTCAATATCTACTTCAGTTGTAGGGTTAGCTCATAATTTCTCGGAATAAATGAATTGTTCCCCGGTTCGGTCCGCCATCCCACCCAATGAATTATTAGGATTCGTTTTTCAAGAGAATCCTCTGTAGTCACGGGTTCCGTCGTTCCCATCGCTTCTCAATTAATGGTTAGGTTTGAATTCTACAATGGAGCCTTTCGTGGAATTTGTTCTTGAGTCAATCTTCTCAGTCTTTATTGGCTCCAGGCTCTTGATTTTTTTCTAGGAATCGATTCATCTAGTCTAGTTATGGGTGAATCGGTATTGATGCTTTATAACACTGTCTTTTATGAGATGACTCAGAAACCTTACATATATTGGAATGGTATATCATTGATATTCTTGTTCTTTCTTTCTCTCACCCTTCCATTTATCTATATCCTTTTCTTTTTTAGATTCTTTTATATACATAAAGAACATAATTTGATACATATATAAAGAATTCAATTGGGTTTTCTTTTGTTTATGCAAAAAAGATTTCAGCTGCTACAATGATATGACCGCTAGATCATATCTTGACTGGTTTTTGGTATCCAGATAATGCGAAGCGATGAGTTGGTTATTAGTCCATAGTAGGGGTCGGTCCATTTTTTTGAATCCTATTCCTCTAAAACAACCAACGAGTCACACACTAAGCATAGCAATTATATAAACGTATCAATCAAATTTTGATTCAATCTTATAGAATTGTTCATTTTTTTCCTTTAAGAGAAAAAAAAATGAAAGGAACGAGTTGGTTGTTTTTTTCTCATTTAATGGATAGAGTGTAACGACAAGTAAAGTCTTCCTATCCCTCCTCTCTAATCCTCTCTAAATATCCAAATTTTGATGCCTAATAGCCCATGGATAGTTCGGACTGTATAGACACAATAATCAATTTTAGCTCGAATGGTTTGTAGAGGAACCCGACCTTCTTTCATCCATAGGACACGTGCTATCTCTCCTCCGTTGATGCGCCCTCCAATTTGTACTCGAATTCCTTTTGTATCCGCCTGTTCGGCTAATTCAATAGCCTTTTGGATTGCTTTGCGAAAGGAAACTCTATTATTTAATTGTCCGGCTATAAATTCTGCCAGAATATTGGGGTCTCCGTAGGGTTTTGTAATTTTTGTAATAGTAATGTTGATTTTTCGGTTCACAGAATTGATTTCTTTTTGTACAATCCTCTGTAATTCTTCGATTCTTCGTGTCCCATCTTCTATTAATAACTTTGGGAATCCCATATAGATTTTGACTTGAATCAGATCAATTCTTTTTCGAATCTCTATTCGGGCAATCCCCTCGACACCCGAATCCGAGGATATTTGTATATTTTTTTGTATATAATTTTGGATACAATCTCGTATTTTTTGATCTTCTTGTAGACCGTCAGAATAATCTTTTGGTTGTGCAAACCAAATCGAATGATGACTTTGAGTTGTACCAAGTCTGAAACCGAGTGGATTTATTTTTTGTGCCATAGTCCCTCACTATTATAGATATCATGATATGTCATATTTTTGTCCTTATTTTTTTTTCCCACGCGTCTTTTTTTAAGGAGAAGAAATCTTCTTCAAATTCATCGAAAGACGTATCTTGCAATACAATTCTTATATGGCAAGTGGGTCTTCTTATTGGATAACTCCGTCCTCGAGCTCGCGGTTTTAATTTTTTCACAGTAGTGCCTTCGTTGACTTCTGCTTTACTAATAACTAAAGTTGCTTCATTGAAAGACATATTGTGCCTAGCATTTGCGGCCGCAGAATTCACTAATTTTAAAATGGGATCACACGCTCGATAAGGCATAAGTGCTAGTAGCATAAGGGTTTCTTCGTAGGACCGCCCACGAATCTGATCAATCACCCTTCGCGCTTTGGGAGCAGACATAGATATATATTGCCCTAAAGCATAGACTTCGCCGTATGTTTTCTTTTTTTTCATAAGCTTCTCCTTTTTTTCATAAGCTTCTCCCTTAGAAATACAATTTTGAAAATTCGAAA